AAACTTCAATAGAAAATTTCATAGAAAAAAATAAGATTCATACTATCTTTCTTACTGATACTGATTCTCGAGAATTTAAAGATAAAACAGATATATTTGATAACAACCCATTATCAACAAAAATGAGTTATTTCTTGACTTTAATCAGTGAACTTAAATCAAATTTGAATTTGAAAGGATCTTCTTTATTTTCAGAACAAGGAAGAATGGATTCCGAAAATAAAACAAAATTTTTATTCAATGCAATTAGAAGTGATCTTAATGATAAAAAAAAAAAAAAAAAATCTATTGGAATAAAAGAAATCAGTAAAAAAGTCCCTCGATGGTCATACAAATTAATCAACGAATTAGAACAACAGGAAGGAGAAAGTGAAGAAGAAGTACCAATAGATTATCAGATTCGTTCAAGAAAAGCCAAACGTGTAGTGATTTTTACTGATAACCGGGGAAATACCGATCCTAATAATAAGGATACTAATAATTCTAATAAAAGAGACGAAGTAGCTTTGATACGATATTCGCAACAATCTGATTTTCGTCGAGACATAATCAAAGGTTCAATGCGAGCCCAAAGATGTAAAACAGTTATTTGGGAACTTTTTCAAGCAAATGCACATTCTCCGCTTTTTTTGGACAGAATAGACAAATCACACCCTTTTTTTTTTGATATCTCCGAACTGATAAAACTCATTTTTAGAAATCGTATAGGAAAGGGAGCAGAATTCAAAATTTCAGATTATACAGAAGAAGAAATAAAAGAAAGGGAAAAAAAGGAAAAGGACAAAAAAGAAGAGAACAAAAGAAAAGAGAAAGCGCGGATAGAAGTAGCAGAAGCCTGGGATACCATTCCATTTGCTCAAGTAATAAGAGGTTCCATGTTAATAACTCAATCGATTCTTAGAAAATATATTATATTACCGTCATTGATAATAGCTAAAAATATTGGCCGTATGCTATTATTACAATTTCCTGAGTGGTCTGAGGATTTAAATGAATGGAATAAAGAAATGCATGTTAAATGCACCTATAATGGTGTTCAATTATCAGAAACAGAATTTCCGAAAAATTGGTTAATAGACGGTATTCAAATAAAGATGCTATTTCCTTTCTGTCTGAAACCCTGGCACAGATCTAAGCCACGGTCCTCTCATATAGATCGAATCAAAAAGAAAGGACAAAAAGATGATTTTTTTTTTTTAACGGTTTGGGGAATGGAAGCTGAACTTCCTTTTGGTTCTCCCCAAAAACGGCCTTCCTTTTTTGAACCCATTTTTAAGAAACTCGAAAAAAAAATTGGAAAATTGAAAAAAAAGTATTTTATATTTCTAAAAGTTTTAAAAGAAAGAACAAAATTTCTAAATATCTCAAAAAAAACAAAAAAATGGATTATCAAGGGCATTCCGTTTTTAAAAAAAATAAAAAAAGAACTCTCAAAAGTAAATCCAATTCTATTATTTAGATTGAGAGAAATATATAAATCAAGCGAAACTAAAAAAAAAAAAGAAAAAGATTCTATAACCCGCAATCATATAATTCATAAATCCTTTAGTCGAATTCAATCTACATATTGGACAAATTTTTTACTGACAGAAAAAAAAATGAAAGATCTGACTGATAGAACAAGCACAATCAGAAATCAAATAAAAAGAATTACAAAAAATAAAAAAAAAGTGACTCCAGAAATAAATGATAGTCCTAATAAAACAAGTTATAATGCTAAAAGATTCGAATCACCAAATTGGCAAATATTAAAAAGAAGAAATACTCGATTAATCCGTAAATTACATTATTTTATAAAATTTTTCACTGAAAGGATATACGCAGATATCCTTCTATCTATTATTAATATTCCCAGAATTAATATACAACTTTTTGTTGAATCAACAAAAAAAATGATTGATAAATCCATTTACAATAATAAAAAAAATAAAAAAAGAATTAATAAAACAAATCAAAATAAAATTCATTTTATTTCGACTATAAAAAAGTCACTTTATAATATTAGTAATAAGAATTCACAGAATTTTTTTGACTTATCCTCCTTGTCACAAGCATATGTATTTTACAAAATATCACAAACACAAGTTCTTAACTTGTATAAGTTAAGATCTATTCTTCAATATCACGGAACGTCTTTTTTTCTTAAGACTTCAATAAAAGATTATTTTGGAAAACAAGGAATAATTCATTATGAATTAAGACATAAGAAACTTCGGAATTCTGGAATAAATCAATGGAAAAACTGGTTAAGAGGTCATTATCAATACCATTTATCTCAGATTAGATGGTCTAGATTAATAGCAGCAAAATGGAAAAATAGAATCAATAAATGTCGTACAATTCAAAATCAAGATTTAAACAAAGAGAATTCATATGAAAAAGACCTATTAATTCATTACAAAAAACAAAACGATTACGAAGTATATTCATTACCAAATCAAAATGAGAATTTTCAAAAATACTATAGATATAATCTTTTATCTTATAGATCTATTAATTA